AATAATAATAATAAAATAACTCTTGACAGTAATATATGTTGTATATGTAAATCCTAGATATGACAATATGCGGAATTCATCCATGAAAATGAAAAACAGGGGGGGGGGAATGAATAGATGGGACGCATAACCGGATATGCTAAAATGAAAATACGAAAAAAAAGCTAATGAGATCAAATAATAATAATAAATAATAAATAGAGTTCCGTTTCGAATTCGCTAGATAAAACAAAGTCTTGCCTGTTATGATAAATAAATCAAAGACTTTACGCAACATTTTTTTTTTTTATTCATATATATTTTTTATATTTTTTTTTACTAGGTTTCGGTTAGTTGAGCTTGAAAATGACTATTCTTTCATTGAAATTGAATAAGTAAAAAATTTAATTGCACATTCGCTTGGGCGGTACCAACGAAATTGAGTGCTTACTTCCGTTTATTTTTGAATTAACCGATCAATTTGCTATGGAAGATTTTTTCTGTATTCGAAAAATTTCGCAACAAAATTTAACATATTTTTTTATTATGAGAATAAATCCTACTACTTCGGATCCAGAGGTTTCGATACGTGAAAAAAACAACCTGGGACGTATCGCCCAAATCATTGGCCCGGTACTGGATGTAGCCTTTCCCCCGGGCAAGATGCCTAATATTTACAATGCTCTGGTGGTTAAGGGTCGAGATACTCTTGGTCAAGAAATTAATGTGACTTGTGAAGTACAGCAATTATTAGGAAATAATCGAGTTAGAGCTGTAGCTATGAGTGCGACAGAGGGTTTAAAGAGAGGAATGGACGTGGTTGATATGGGAAATCCTCTAAGTGTTCCAGTCGGCGGCGCGACTCTAGGACGAATTTTCAACGTGCTTGGGGAACCTGTTGATAATTTAGGTCCTGTCGATACTCGCACAACATCTCCTATCCATAAATCCGCGCCTGCTTTTATACAATTAGATACAAAATTATCTATTTTTGAAACAGGAATTAAAGTAGTAGATCTTTTGGCTCCTTATCGTCGTGGGGGAAAAATTGGACTATTCGGTGGGGCTGGCGTGGGTAAAACAGTACTAATTATGGAATTGATCAACAACATTGCCAAAGCTCATGGTGGTGTATCCGTATTTGGTGGAGTAGGCGAACGGACTCGTGAAGGAAATGATCTTTACATGGAAATGAAAGAATCTGGGGTCATTAATGAACAAAATCTTGCGGAATCAAAAGTGGCCCTAGTCTACGGTCAGATGAATGAACCGCCGGGAGCTCGTATGAGAGTTGGTCTGACTGCCTTAACTATGGCAGAATATTTCCGAGATGTTAATGAGCAAGACGTACTTCTATTTATCGACAATATCTTCCGTTTCGTACAAGCAGGATCCGAGGTATCCGCTTTATTGGGTAGAATGCCTTCTGCTGTGGGTTATCAACCCACCCTTAGTACCGAAATGGGTTCTTTACAAGAAAGAATTACTTCTACGAAAAAAGGGTCCATAACCTCTATTCAAGCAGTTTATGTACCTGCAGACGATTTGACTGACCCCGCTCCTGCCACCACATTTGCACATTTAGATGCGACTACCGTACTATCAAGAGGATTAGCTGCCAAAGGTATCTATCCAGCGGTAGATCCTTTAGATTCAACGTCAACTATGCTACAACCTCGAATCGTTGGTGAGGAACATTATGAAACTGCGCAACAAGTCAAGCAAACTTTACAACGTTACAAGGAGCTTCAGGACATTATAGCTATCCTGGGGTTGGACGAATTATCCGAAGAGGATCGCTTAACCGTAGCAAGAGCACGAAAAATTGAGCGTTTCTTATCACAACCTTTTTTCGTAGCAGAAGTATTTACGGGTTCTCCGGGAAAATATGTTGGTCTAGCGGAAACAATTAGAGGGTTTAAATTGATCCTTTCCGGAGAATTTGATTCTCTTCCTGAACAGGCCTTTTACTTAGTGGGTAACATCGATGAAGCTACTGCGAAGGCTACGAACTTAGAAATGGAGAGTAAATTGAAGAAATGACCTTAAATCTTTGTGTACTGACTCCGAATCGAATTGTTTGGGATTCAGAAGTAAAAGAAATCATTTTATCTACTAATAGTGGACAAATTGGCGTATTACCAAATCACGCGCCGATTGCCACAGCTGTTGATATAGGTATTTTGAAAATACGCCTTAATAACCAATGGTTAACGATGGCTCTGATGGGCGGTTTTGCTAGAATAGGCAATAATGAAATAACTATTTTAGTAAACGATGCGGAGAAGAATAGTGACATTGATCCACAAGAAGCTCAGCAAACTCTTGAAATAGCAGAAGCTAACTTGAGAAAAGCCGAAGGCAAGAGACAAACAATTGAGGCAAATCTAGCTCTCAGACGAGCTCGGACACGAGTCGAGGCTCTCAATACGATTTGATTTTGTAACTAGCTGACGTGCAAAAAAAAAGAACGTATAAAAAATAGGATCGAAAAGCGAGAAAAACAATAAAAGAAAAAAGC